ATCCATTTTTATTATGGTTTGAAAAAAATAAGAAAGATATTTATTAATTATTCCCACTATTAAATAGAATAAGAATTTCATTTTTTTTTTCAACAAAAAAAAAAATGGAACTTATAAAAAATTCAAATTAAAAAAAAAAAAAAGGAATAAATCAATAAAAAAATTAATACAAACAATAAATACAATAAGAGATAAGAAGAGATGCGACCGACCCCTACATATTTGATACCTTCTCCGAAAAAGAAACTTGTAAGACCGAAACCATTCGTAATTCCATCAATTACTCGTCTATCCAAAAAATGAATTAGTTCAGCTAGTCCTCTTATACCCTGAGTTAAGGATATTGTATAAAAAGTATCTATGTAACCACGATTATATGACCAATCATATATCACATTTCTTATTCTGTCCCCTAAAATTCTATTAGGACCTCTTTTAGAAAACGAATTTAGTAAGTTCAAATTTTGTAAAGAGGAATAAATAGGCTTATATAAAAAAGACGCTATAAATATTCCGAAAAAAGCTATACTAACAGAAAAACTTGCATTTGTCACAAATTCATACCAATCCACAGAATTATTTGAGTTCGGATGTAAAAGGTTTATAGACGGATTTAACAATTTAGATAATATATCCAAATGAATTCCTTCTTGATTAAAAGCAAAGGGAATTCCTACGACTCCAACAAAGAAAGTAAATAGCACTAATATAACCATAGAAAATAACATGGTATTGTCCGATTCATGAGGATAAGAGAAAGTATTTTTAGTGACAAAATGAGTAATAGTAAGAAAAGGGCGTATCCTCTTTTTTCCATTACCATCAATTTGATATGTCTTATTTGAAAAAAAAGAAGCCCTTTCATTATTATTCATTGTCAATAAACTTAATAAATGAAAATTGTTTTTATTTTTAATCGTTTTTGGTACTTCTTTTCCCCATAGAGATATTGAATAGTAGGAACTACTTTTTTGACCACTGTAATTTTGAAAATGAACATTGAAATGTCCCTCAAAAGTAAGTAAATAGATCCGAAACATATAAAATGCGGTTAATCCTGCTGTGGAACAAGCTATTATTGCGAAAATAGGTGAATACAACCAACTATCATTAAGAATTTCATCTTTGGACCAAAAACAAGCAAGGGGGGGAATACCACAAAGAGAAAGTGTACCTACTAAAAAAGCAGTTTTTGTAATTGGTACATGCTTTTTTAAACCTCCCAGAAGAACCATATTCTGACTTTTATCTGGAGAATATCCAACAATAGCTTCCATTGAATGAATAATTGATCCGGATCCTAAAAACAACAACGCTTTCGAATAAGCATGAGTAATCAAATGAAAGAAAGCGGCTCGATAAGACCCCATACCTAGAGCTAACATCATATAACCCAATTGAGACATTGTAGAATAAGCTAAACCTCTTTTAATATCTTTTTGAGCAAGAGCTAAAGTAGCTCCTAATAATACTGTTATTATACCTATTAAAGATATGAAATTCATTATGTAAGGTATGATTATAAAAAGAGGAAGAAGTCGAGCTACAAGAAAAATGCCCGCTGCTACCATCGTAGCGGCATGTATAAGAGCCGAAATGGGAGTAGGGCCTTCCATGGCATCAGGTAACCATACATGAAGGGGGAATTGTGCCGATTTCGCAACTGCACCTGCAAATAAAAGAAAGGCACACAAAGTAAGAAATAAAAAAGGAACCTCATTATTATAAATCAAATTATTCAATATTTGGAACAAATCCCGAAATTCAAAACTACCGGTTATCCAATAAAGACCTAAAATTCCTAATAATAAACCAAAATCGCCTACACGATTTGTTACAAACGCTTTTTGACAAGCAGTCGCCGCACTAGGTCGTGTGAACCAAAAACCTATTAATAGATAAGAACACATTCCAACTAATTCCCAAAAAATATAAATTTGTATCAAATTCGAACTAGTAACTAATCCCAACATGGAAGTATTGAAAAAACTCATATAAGCAAAAAATCTCAAATATCCTTGATCATGAGACATATAATTGTCACTATAAAAAAGAACCAAAATTCCAACAGTAGTAATTAATATTAACATAATAGAAGTAAGTGGATCTATTAAGTGACCGAACTCTAAAGAAAAATCATTATTAATGGTCCAAGACCATACATATTGATAGAGAAAACTTCTATTTATTTGCTGAATAGATAGATAGACCGAAAGTATCATAACTATACTTAACAAGAAAATACTAAGAAAAGCCCACATACGGCGAAGATTTTTTGTTGCCGTTGGAAAAAGTAAAAGTCCCACTCCTATTAACATAGGAACTGGAAGTGGAATGAAGGGGATAATCCATGAATATTGATATGTATATTCCATAAAAAACCTTTTTATTTTTAATTAAATCTTTCTAATTCACTGGCTCTTATATCTTTTTATAGGTTCAATAAAAAATCAAGATATGGAATTCTTAAATAGAATTTTCTATTCCTAATTATTCTGAATCTTTCTTCTTTAACCAATATTTCAAATATTCAAATCAAGAAGTTAGAATTGGTCAAATGATATGAATATGATCAAGTTACTATTTCTATTTAAAATAAAATAAGACACTAATTCATTTTATTAATATTGAATATTAAGTAAGATTTTTATGAAAATGAAGAAAAAAATTCAATTATTATTACGTATTACGATAATTTATATGCATAGAGCAAATAATTACACCAAAATCGAGTAGTTAATACATTACTTTATTTTGATAGAAAAAATAGGATGGTCCATACCAAAACGGGCGCAATAAAAAAAAGAACTCGTTTTTTTTATTAGTTCGTTTATTCCTAATCATTAACTAATTCATGATAGAACTGATTATCCTCCATTCGAATAAAAGACATTTTTTTTCTTTGTAGAAAACGCTAGAATATCCCACACTTTTCTTTCAATACCAGGGAGAAGAAATAGAATTAAATTACAAAGAAAAGACGAAATTACTAAGATAACTTTTCGAAAATAATGTATTCTTTGATTAACTACTAGTTTAATTCAAATTTGAAAATAAAAAAAATGTGTACTCGTTCTTTTCTTTTTCTTTTGAGTTTGACCAACTAATAAAAAACTAAAGTAATTTGAGTAATTTGGAATTTGTTAGGTAAGGATTGGTTTTTTTGAACTTTTTGGTGTATTTTGTTACATGTATAAATATAGAACGACGAAAATAGACAGAAATATAAAAAAAAAAAGAAAAAATGGAATTGTTTGACCAATAGATGTCTTTCACATTCAACTAGAGAAATGAATAATTTTTTTTTTCAAATTTTTAATGGCAGTTCCAAAAAAAAGTACTTCTATATCAAAAAAACGTATTCGTAAAAACATTTGGAAAAAGAAGGTATATTGGGCAGCGTTGAAAGCTTTTTCCTTAGCGAAGTCTCTTTCTACCGGGAATTCAAAAAGTTTTTTTGTACGAAAATGAAATAGTCAAACACTAGATTAACTAATCTTAATCTGAAAATGGTACTTTTTTTTTTTTAAAAAAAAAAAAGAAAAAAAAAAAAGATACAAGGTTTCACTTTTTTTTGAATATGTTTTATCCGGTGGGGATTCTTATTTTCCTCATCGGTACAATTATCTGTCATATCATAATAAATAATAAAATTACAAAAAAAAGTTTTTTCTTAGACAAGATGTTCAGTTCAGGACAATATCAAATTCGTTTTCGAAATCCTAAATAAAATTCTTTACAGGACGAAAAACCAACCTAAGGCCTAAGGGTTAATATAAAGCTCTACAAATAGTTAAATAAAAAAATTTGGAATGTCACACTGTACTGTGATCCATAAAAAGACCTTTTTTGTTCATTGATAAAAAAAGTGCATCTTCAATTTATAAAATCAGATAAATGATAAATGAATTTTAAAATTCAAAAATGAAAAACAACTTTTTTTTGAGTTATATCTTTATCCTTGGATTGAAGTCATAACTATTTAGTTACAAGATCTCCATTTTAGGAGAGCATAAACTACGAAAACGTCTCTGTTAAATAAAAAATGGACACCTTCCATTTTAATTCAAAAATCAAATGAAATGATAATAAAGATTTTTATGGGGAACGCTTCAATCCATATTGAAACGAAAGGAGTTTTTTCTCATCACTTTGAATGAAAATGAAAAAAAAAATATTGAATTGACTCCTTCAATCTCGACGATTAAATAATAATAGATTATTATTATTTCGAGTACGCCGCTATGGTGAAATCGGTAGACACGCTGCTCTTAGGAAGCAGTGCTAGAGCATCTCGGTTCGAGTCCGAGTGGCGGCATGGCATCTTCTAAAACATATGGAATAAGTCCTATAATAAATTCAATTCCTGATTTCAATTCCGTAGAATTGGTTTACCCCACTTTTTCATTTTAATTAAATTAATAAAATTTTATGATATTTTCCACCTTAGAACATATATTAACTCATATATCCTTTTCGATCGTTTCAATAGTAATTACTATTTTTTTGATAAGCTTATCGGTCGATGAAATCGTAGGACTATATGATTCGTCAGAAAAAGGCATGATAGCTACTTTTTTCTGTATAACAGGATTATTAGTCACTCGTTGGATTTATTCGGGACATTTCCCGTTAAGTGATTTATATGAATCATTAATTTTTCTTTCATGGAGTTTCTCCGTTATTCATATGGTTCCGTATTTTAAAAAACATAAAAATTATTTAAGCGCAATAACCGCGCCAAGTACTATTTTTACCCAAGGCTTTGCTACTTCGGGTCTTTTAACTGAAATGCATCAATACCAAATAGTAGTACCTGCTCTCCAATCCCAATGGTTAATGATGCATGTAAGTATGATGATATTGGGCTACGCAGCTCTTTTATGTGGATCATTATTATCAGTAGCTCTCTTAGTCATTACATTGCGAAAAGCCATAAGGATTTTTAGTAAAAAAAACAATTTTGTAAATGAGTCATTTTCCTTTGTCGAGATCCAATA